TTACCCTCATCGGAGTAGTTTGTTTTCTATGACCCCCAGCGCTGGAGTGAGTAGAATAAAGACTGCGAAGTAAAGTGCTGAGGCAATTTGGCCGATCATAATGTAAGGGTCTCCTACTGGTTGGCCACCAATTCATGTGAGAATAATAGTATTGGCAATTAGTGCTCAAAATATAATTTTAGTTAGGGGGCGAAAGGCGAGGCTTCGTTGTTTTGAGGTGTGGTAGAGTGGGACTAAGAAAAGGATCATAATTGAAAATAGGAGGGCTAGAACCCCTCCTAATTTATTTGGGATAGAGCGAAGGATAGCATATGCAAATAGAAAGTATCACTCTGGTTTAATATGCGGTGGAGTTACAAGTGGATTAGCTGGAATAAAGTTATCTGGATCTCCAAGGGCATTGGGGGCAAAGGTTGATAGTAGGGCTAGAGCTGTAAGTATGATAGAAAAGCCAAGTAAGTCTTTATAGGTAAAATAGGGGTGAAATGGTACTTTATCCAGATTGGAGTTTAATCCTGTTGGATTTGAAGAGCCTGTTTGATGTAAGAATAATAAGTGGATTATGCTGGCTCCAGCAATAATAAAGGGGAGGATAAAGTGAAAGGTAAAGAATCGGGTGAGTGTTGCATTATCGACTGAGAATCCGCCTCAGATTCATTGTACTAGTGTATTGCCAATATAGGGGGCTGCTGATAAGAGATTAGTGATAACTGTGGCGCCTCAAAATGATATTTGTCCCCATGGGAGAACGTACCCGACAAAGGCTGTAGCTATGACTAGGAAAAGTAAAATTACTCCAATATTTCATGTTTCTTTGAAGTTATAGGAGCCATAATATAACCCTCGGCCAATGTGAAAATAGATGCAGATGAAGAAAAAAGATGCTCCGTTAGCGTGGAGGTTGCGTAGGAGTCATCCGTAATTAACGTCCCGACAAATGTGTGCAATAGATGAGAATGCTAGGGAGGTATCTGCTGTATAATGCATTGCTAAAAATAACCCAGTTAAGATCTGGACAATGAGGCATACGCCTAGGAGAGAGCCAAAGTTTCATAAAGAGGATAAGTTAGTGGGGGTTGGCAAATCAATAAAGGCATTATTAATGATTTTGAGAATCGGGTGAGACTTACGTATTGCGGGGGTCATAAGTTTTTGTAGTTGAACACAGCGATAGTTTTTCAGACTATAGGTCTAGGTTAAAACCCTAGCAGAAATAATGATTTCAGAGATATGTTTATTACTAGGTTTACTTGCTGTAGCTTCTAATCCCTCTCCATATTTTGCGGCCCTGGGTCTAGTTTGGGGGGCCGGGGCCGGGTGTTTTATCTTGGTAAAAAATGAACTTGGGTTTTTATCTTTAATTCTCTTTTTAATTTACTTAGGGGGAATAATAGTAGTATTTGCTTATTGTTCAGCTCTAGTGGCTGAGCCCTATCCTGAGGCATGAGGGAGTTATATGTTGTTATGTTATTCATTAGTATGTTGTTTTAGTTTAATAATTTGTTGAATACTAATAGGTGGATCTTGATGTGATTTAGGGTATAATCTTGATTCTGGGGTGCTCATGCGTGAGTGATGGGGGATTTCTGAGTTGTTGGGTAGCGGTGGTTGTGTTTTATTTTTAGGCGGGTGAAGTCTATTATTAACACTATTTGTAGTATTGGAGGTTGTTCGAGGACATAGTGCTGGAGCCTTGCAGGCAGTAAGGTACTTGAGTTAGCCGAGGAATTGAACCTCGGTGATGAGGAATTAGCAGTACTCATTATTCCGTTCTAGCTCGGTGAACAGAAGAGTATTAATCTTCATTGTTAGAGTCACAGCCTAAGGTTTTAGTTAAACTATGTTCACAGAATAAAATTAGATCAGGTTTTGCAATTAATAGTACGGCTGGCACCACATGTAAAAAAAGTAGAGTATGTTCTCGAATATTGAAGGGGTAGAGAAGTTTAACGTGGTTGGGGAGAGGTCCACGTTGGGTTGCCCATAGAACATACAGCGTGTATGCAGTAGTAAAGATTAAATTTAGGGCTACTGCTAAGAAGGCAATTGGGGATCAGTTGAATAGGGAGGCTATAATTAAAAATTCTCCGGCAAAGCTAATTGATGGGGGTAGGGCAATATTATATATTGCTACGATTAGCCATCATGACCAGGCCAAAGGAAAGATTAAAATTGTGCCTCGGAGAGTGATTATGGTTCGAGTATTAGTTCGCTCATATGATGTATTAGCCAGGCAGAATAAAGCTGAAGATGTGAGGCCATGGGCAATTATTATGATTATGGCTCCTGAGTAGCTTCATGGCGAGGAAATTAGAGTTGCCGCTACTACGAGATTTATATGGCTCACAGAGGACATGGCAATAAGGGATTTTAAGTCTGTTTGGCGAAGGCATAAGAGGGCAGTAGCTAGGATTCCTAGGATTGCAATAATTATGATTGGGAAGGTTTGATTAAGTATAATATTTTGAATAAGAACGGATGTTCGTAAAATGCCATATCCCCCTAGTTTTAAGAGAGTTCCGGCTAGAACCATAGAGCCAGCAATTGGAGCTTCTACGTGTGCTTTGGGGAGTCACAGGTGGAGACAATATATAGGTAATTTAATTAGAAAGGCTATATTATATGTTGCTCAGAATAACCCGGGGTAGTTTGAATTAGTTTGTATAATTGATATAGTTTGCATTAAACTTGGGAGAAGGGAGTCATATGTTGCGTAAAATTTAATTAATCAAATTATCAATGGGACTGCTCCTAGTATTGTATAAAATGCTAAGTATATTCCGGCTTCAAGTCGGCGCTCTTGGGCCCCTCATCGAGTAATAATAATTATAGTTGGAATTAAAGATGCCTCAAAAAAGATGAAAAATAATATTAAATCTGAGGTGGAAAAGGCTAAGAGCGTAGTTAGCTGTAAAAATGTACTATTGGCGATATATATTCGTTGGCGATTAATGGGCTCTAGGCTTAGTTTACTTTGGCTAGCTAATATTGTTAGTGGGAATAATCAGCAGGTGAGCATAGCTAATGGGGCAGAGATATTATCAATAATAAAAAATTGGTTTGAAAATGTGAAATCCTGATAAAAAAACCAAATTAATGATATAAAAGCGACTGAGAAACTTTGTGTGGTTGTAAATGATCAAAGATATTTTTTAGGTGTTAAAATAGTTGTGATAAGGATAGAAGCTCAAGCAAAGATAATTATTAACATTGAAGTATATTAAGGGTTGTTAGGTTATCACTGCCATGGGAGCGAGCTGTAGCAATTATAAGTGAAAGGCCCAGTCCTGCTTCGCAAGCAGATAGAGATAATAGAACTAGCGGAAATATTAAGGAGGTCAGGGTTAGTTCATTTGGTCAGAGGCTTATGGTAATAAAAATAGTTAATATTATACCCTCTAGGCATAAAAGGGCTGATAATAAATGTGTTCGGTGAAATGATAAGCCAATGAGTGTGATAGAAAATATAGAGATTATGAAAAAAGCCATATAGAGGGGCTGTGGGCTTGAACCACAATCAGCTGAGCCGAAATCAGCTATCTTTTTTGGACTAACACCTCACTCTGCTCACTCTAAACCGGCTTGGGCTCACTCATAAATAAAGCCTATTGTTAGTAATACAAGAATTGCTAGGGCTCATATAATAACTGTGTGGGGTATTGGAAGTTGAATTGCTCACGGTAGGGGGAGAAGAAGAGCAATTTCTAGGTCGAAGAGAAGAAACAGAATGGCTACAAGGAAAAATCGTATGGAATATGGTAGACGGGCAGAGCCTAATGGATCAAAGCCACACTCATAAGGGGATAATTTTTCTGTATCGGGGTGGGTAGTTGGCAGTCAAAAACTGATAAAAGCTAAAATAACTGACAAAGTTAGTGCCATTAATGCGAAGACAAGCATTATTTTTTCTTGGGTTTAAACCAAAACCTGATGATTGGAAGTCATCTATACTTTTATACTAAAAAAATAAGAACCTCATCAATAAATAGAGACATAGAGGAATAACCATACTACATCTACGAAGTGTCAGTATCATGCAGCTCCTTCAAACCCAAAATGATGTTGGGCAGTAAAATGAAATAGTATTTGGCGTAGTAGGCATATTAAAAGAAATGTAGTTCCAATAATAACATGTAGTCCGTGAAAGCCTGTTGCTACAAAAAAGGTTGTACCGTAAACTCCATCCGCAATTGAAAATGGGGCTTCATAGTATTCCATGGCTTGTAGAATGGTAAAATAAACCCCTAAAATAATTGTAAGGGTTAGGGCTTGGATTGTGTTTTTTCGGTCGGCCTGTATAAGGCTGTGGTGGGCCCATGTGACTGAGACACCAGAGGCCAAGAGAACGGCAGTATTTAATAGTGGGACTTCAACTGGATTTAATGGTGTAATTCCTATTGGGGGTCAACATTCTCCAATGTCTGGAGTTGGGGCTAGACTAGCATTATAGAATGCTCAAAAAAAGCCTAAGAAAAAGAAAATTTCAGATATAATAAATAGAATTATGCCATAACGTAGTCCCTTTTGGACTGGAGAGGTATGATGGCCTTGAAATGTTCCTTCTCGGACGACATCTCGTCACCATTGTCATATTGTTAAAAATATTGAACAAAGTCCAAATATAAGTGTTGTTGTGGTGTTGTAGTGAAATCATATACCTAGACCTCAGGTAAGCAAAAAGGCAGCTGAGGCTCCTGTCAGTGGTCAAGGGCTGGGGTTTACTATGTGAAAAGCATGAGCTTGGTGGGCCATAAGTGTTTTCTTGTAAGTAAAGACCAAGAAGAAGCACGAAAACATAAGCTTGAATTATGGCGACTGCAATTTCTAGGATGGTGAGGAGAACGAGGGTGAGGAAGGTTAATAGAGATAGGGTTATTGAAACGGGAATTATTGTTAGTGTTGCCATTGAAATAAGCTGAATTAGTAAATGTCCGGCAGTTAAATTTGCTGTAAGTCGAACTCCTAGGGCGATAGGGCGAATAAGAAGGCTAATACTCTCAATAATAATAAGAATTGGTGTTAGTGCGGTGGGTGTTCCTTCAGGAAGAAAGTGAGCTAGTGAAGCAGAGATTTGGTTTCGAAATCCTACAATTACAGTTGCTAATCATAGCGGAACAGCTAATCCTAAGTTTATAGATAGCTGAGTTGTTGGGGTGAAGGTATATGGGAGTAGCCCCATAATATTTATTCCAAGTAAAAATACTATAAGAGCAGAGAGTAAAAATGCTCACTTATGCGCTGGCTTGTTTATAGGGAGTAAGATGTGTTTAGAAAATGATATTAGAAAAAAGTGCGAGAATGAAACTAATCGGTTTGAAATTCATTGATTTGATGGGGATGGAAGTAAGAGCCATGGGGCGATTATAGCTACGAGAACTAAAGGAATGCCGAGAGCTGTGGGAGAGGCAAATTGGTTAAATAGGTTTATTGTCATGGTCAGGTTCATGAGTTGTTGGAGACTTTAGAGAGTTTTGAGTTTGGCTTATTTAAATTTAAGTAATTAATAATTTTTGATGGGGATACTAAGAGGAGAATTAATCATGAGATTAAAAAGATAAAAAATCAGGGCTCTGGAATTAATTGAGGCATTCACTAAGGGTGGTTGGAATCACCTATCTACAACTTAAAAGGTTGTTGCTGAGCCATATAGCTTCTTAGTGAAGTTAAGTCTTTATGCTGAATTTTGCAGTCATGTTAAAAAACTGTATACTGGTAGTGCTTCTATTACAATTGGCATGAAGCTATGATTTGCTCCACAAATCTCTGAACATTGTCCATAGTAGACACCAACATGGGCTACAAGTAAAGATGCTTGATTTAGTCGACCTGGAATTGCATCAGTTTTTACCCCCAAGGAGGGAAGTGCTCAGGAGTGTAGCACATCGTCTGCTGTAATAAGTGTTCGGGTAGTCGTACCAATAGGTACAACTATACGATTATCTACCTCTAATAAGCGGAAAGACCCCGGGCTTAGTTCTTCAGTTGGAATTATATAAGAGTCAAATGCAATATTATCAAAGTCTGAGTATTCGTAGCTTCAATATCATTGATGCCCAATGGTTTTAATTGTTATATCTGGATTATTAATTTCATCTATTAAATAAAGGATTCGTAATGATGGGAGAGCGATGACAATTAGAATAACTGCTGGCATAATAGTTCATACTATTTCAATTTCTTGGGCGTCTATTATATTAGTGCTTGATAGTTTAGTGGTTATTAGTGATGAGATAATATATAAGACTAATATGCTAATTAAAAAAACTGCTATTAGTGTGTGATCATGAAAGTGAAGGAGTTCTTCTATAATTGGGGAGGCCGCGTCTTGAAGGCCAAGTTGGGTTGATTGTGCCATAGAGGAAGACAAGGGTCCAACTTGCAATTTTGCCTTGACAAGGCAATATTATCATTTAATTAATTCCTCTTAAGAAAGTGACAGAAAGGCCATGTACTTGATTTGAAATCAGGCTATGGGGGTTCGATTCCTTCCTTTCTCGGTGGTTTTTATTGAAAAAGATGCTTCTTCAAAGGTATGATGATTTGGCGGAAAGCCTAGTGATCACTCAACATTTGTTATAGCTGCTTCTGATTTTATAGAGCATCGTTTCGCTGAAAAGGCTTCTCAGACGATAAAAACTATTATTACAACTGCAATAAAAGAAATTAATGAGCCTACAGAGGAGATAGTATTTCATAGGGCGTAAGCATCTGGGTAATCAGAGTATCGGCGGGGTATTCCGGCTAAGCCAAGAAAATGTTGAGGGAAAAATGTTAAATTAACTCCAGTAAATATAATGCTAAAGTGAATTTTTGTTCATGTTCCATGAAGGGTATACCCGGTGAATAAAGGGAATCAGTGAATAAACCCGGCTATAATAGCGAAGACTGCGCCTATTGAGAGGACATAGTGGAAATGTGCGACAACGTAGTATGTATCGTGAAGGACAATATCAATGGAAGAGTTAGCTAAGACAACTCCGGTTAGGCCCCCTACTGTAAAGAGAAAAATAAAACCAAGGGCTCAGAGTATGGCGGCTTCTCACTTAATAATTCCTCCGTATATAGTAGCTAATCAGCTAAATACTTTTACCCCTGTGGGAATAGCAATAATTATGGTTGCAGATGTAAAATAGGCTCGCGTATCTACGTTTAGATCTGTTGTGAATATGTGATGAGCTCATACAATAAATCCTAGAAGTCCAATGGATAGTATGGCTCAGACTATACCCATATAGCCAAAAGGTTCCTTTTTATTAGAGTAATAAGCGACGACATGAGAGATGATACCAAACCCTGGTAAAATAAGAATGTAAACTTCTGGATGTCCGAAAAATCAAAATAGGTGTTGGTATAGAACTGGGTCTCCTCCACCTGCTGGGTCAAAAAAGGTAGTATTTAGATTTCGATCTGTGAGTAGCATAGTAATTCCGGCGGCTAAGACTGGGAGGGAGAGGAGTAGTAGTACGGCTGTTACTAATACAGATCAAATGAATAGGGGGGTTTGGTACTGTGTTATAGATGCTGGTTTTATATTAAGAATTGTAGTAATGAAGTTAACTGCTCCTAGAATGGAAGACACACCAGCAAGGTGTAAAGAAAAGATAGCTAGATCGACAGATGGCCCTGCATGGGCGATATTACCAGCTAAAGGCGGGTAGACAGTTCAGCCTGTCCCAACCCCAGCCTCTACTATAGAAGATGCGAGAAGAAGAAAAAATGAGGGTGGAAGCAATCAGAAGCTTATATTATTTATTCGAGGGAATGCCATATCTGGGGCCCCAATTATTAATGGCACTAATCAGTTGCCGAATCCCCCAATAAGAATAGGTATTACTATAAAAAAGATTATCACAAAGGCATGAGCGGTGACAATCACATTATAAATTTGATCATCGCCAAGAAGGGTGCCTGGTTGGGCAAGTTCAGCTCGAATAAGCAAACTAAGAGATGTTCCAATCATTCCGGCCCAGGCGCCAAAAATTAAGTATAGGGTACCAATGTCTTTATGGTTGGTAGAGAATAGTCATCGAATTAATATCACAGGTAAAGTGGCCGAGAAGGTGGTGGGTTGTAGCCCCAAAGACAAAGGTTTGAGTCCTTTCTTTACCAGGCCCTGGGGTGTAACACGTGAGGTTGCAAACCTCAAGAAGCAGAAGAATATTCTGCCGGGGCTTCTCCCGTTTTGTAACTAACGGGAGAAGTAGAATGAAGCTCACTGGATGGAGCGTTTAGCTGTTAACTAAAATATTGCGGGATCAAGGCCCGTCTTTCTAGGAGGACTTTATCTTAATTTAAAGAACTTGAGTTGCATTTAAGTGATGTAGGTTAGTCTCCTGCAAGTCCTACAGGAATTAGGAGATTTAAACTCCTGCTTAAGGCTTTGAAGGCCTTTGGTCTAACACTATCCTAAATTCCTTAGCTATATTATTAGAAGTATTGTGGGGGTTATTGGGAGGATTACTAAGGCGATTGTGCTGGTTAGGGCTGTGATTGTGTTAGTTTTTATAGATAGTTTTCATAGGCTATTTGAAGTAGATGTGTTGGGGGAGATAATTATAATTATAACATAGGTGAGGCGGAGGTAAAAAAATAAGGCTAGAAGAGATGCTAGTATTGCTACTGAGGCTAAGGTAATTGTATTTTGTTTTACAAGTTCTATAACAATAAGTAGTTTTGGGGTAAATCCTGTGAGGGGTGGTAGTCCTGCTAGAGATAGAAGTGTTATCATAGAGAAGAGGCTTAATGTGGGAGTTTTACTTCATGCATTAGAGATATCTGTTATTTTTGTAGAGTTAGTTGAGATGAGCGATAAAAATATTGCTGCTGTTATGATAATATATAATATAAAACTTATTTCTGTTAGTTGGGGGTTGAATTTTAATACTAGAATTATTCAACCTAGATGGCCAATTGAGGAAAAGGCTATGATTTTTCGTATTTGTGTTTGATTAACACCTCCTCAGCCTCCAATTAAGATTGAGAGTAATCCAAATGAGGTCATAAGATAAATATTGACATGTTGTGATAGTTGAAGTAGAAGAGTTATTGGTGCAATTTTTTGTCAAGTAGATAAAATTAGTCCGGTTGACAGAGAAATACCTTGAAGAACTTCTGGTATTCAGAAGTGTAAGGGAGCTAATCCTAGTTTTATTATGATGGCTACTGATAGGGTAATTGAGGGTAAATAAGATATTGTTGTAATACATCACTCCCCTGAGGCTCATGCGTTTATTAAAGCTGAAAATAAGATTAGTGCTGAGGCTGTTGCTTGAGTTAAGAAGTATTTTGTGGCGGCTTCAATTGAGCGGGGGTGTGGGTTTTTTATTATAATTGGGATAATAGCTAGGGTATTAATTTCAAGGCCGATTCAAGCTAAAATTCAGTGATGACTTGATATTGTAATGGTTGTCCCTATTGCCAGGCTTGAGATAAATATTGAGTAGGCTAGGGGGTTAATTAGTGGAGGAAGGATTTTAACCAACATTGTTGGGGTATGGGCCCAAAAGCTTAATTAGCTGACTTCACTAAAGAGAAGCATGGTGGAATTGCGAAGGGTTTTGATCCCTTAGACATAGGTTCAATTCCTATCTCTTTAAGGAAGTGAGGAGATTTGAACTTCTATTAGCCTCCCTATCAAGGAGGTCCCTATCTTTCGGGCACACTTCCATATCGTTGGTGGAGAAAATAGTGTTGAGGGGGGTATGGAAATGAAGAGCATTGTCAGGGCTAAGGTGATTGGTAGGAAGTTTTTTCAAACCAAGTGTATTAGTTGATCATATCGGAATCGTGGATAAGAGGCTCGAACCCATAAAAAACAGAGGGATAAAAATGAAGCTTTTATTATAAGGTGTACTGTTGAGTTTATTAGGAGAAGCATTGAGGCCCCAAGAAATATAATAGTTGATAAGGTGTTTATTATCAAAATATTAGCATACTCTGCTAGAAAAAATAAAGCGAAAGGTCCACCTGCATATTCTACATTGAATCCGGAAACTAGTTCTGATTCACCCTCTGTTAGGTCAAATGGTGCTCGGTTTGTCTCAGCTAATGTGGAGACGTATCATATAGATGCTAGCGGTCAAGACGGGATGATGAGTCATATTTCTTGTTGGACTGTATTGAAGGTGGTAAGTGAGAACCCCCCAGCTAAGAAAATTGAACATAATATAATAAGAGCTAATGTTACCTCATATGAAATAGTTTGGGCAACAGCACGGAGTGAACCAATTAAAGCATATTTTGAATTAGATGCTCAGCCAGACCCTAAGATTGTGTATACGGTAAGGCTAGAGATAGCTAGGATGAAAAGAATGCTTAAGTTTAAGTCAGATTGTGGTGTTGGTATGGGAAATGGTGCTCATATTAGTATTGCTAGGGTTAAGGCTAGTGTGGGAGATAGAATAAATAAAATTTGTGATGATGTTGTTGGTCGGATAGGTTCTTTAATAAATAGTTTAACCCCATCAGCAATTGGTTGAAGGAGTCCATAAGGGCCTACTACATTTGGGCCCTTACGGTGTTGTATGTAGCCTAATACTTTTCGTTCAATTAATGTTAGAAATGCTACTGAAAGTAGGATTGGGAGAATATACAGCGCAGGTTGAATGTGGCCCAGAAATAAAATTATAGTTAGTGAGGGGATTTGAACCCCAGTTAAAAGGGCTTAGATCTTTTGCATGGCCACACTCTGCCACACCAACAAATTATTTTTCTCTAATGAGAGGGGGAGGTCTTGCTTAATTAAGTTGATGTCATTAGTGTTGAAAATGGCTTAGGGTTGCATAGGCCATGTTACTCCAATCCTTTCGTACTAGGAGTAACACTTAATAGATAGAAACCGACCTGGATTACTCCGGTCTGAACTCAGATCACGTAGGGTTTTAATCGTKGAACAAACGAACCATTAGTAGCGGCTGCACCACTGGGATACCCTGATCCAACATCGAGGTCGTAAGCCTACTTGTCGATATGGGCTCTCAAAGTAGATTGCGCTGTTATCCCCAGGGTAACTTGGTCCGTTGATCGATTATCGGATCATGGTCGTTAGTGTACTAATTCTTAGAGTTGTGGCTCTTAGATAAAGATTTAGTTCTTTTCGTCGTGGAGGTTAATTTTTACTCCGCGGTCACCCCAACCTAAAATTAGTGGGCATAGCTCTGTAGATTATGAGGTATTATTTGACTGAGTTGCTATAAAATTTAAAGCTCCATGGGGTCTTCTCGTCTTATGTGAATATCCCCGCTTCTTCACGGGGAGATCAGTTTCACTGATTGGAGAGAGGAGACAGTATAACCCTCGTGATGCCGTTGATACAAGTCCCTATTTAAAGAACAAGTGATTATGCTACCTTCGCACGGTCAGGGTACCGCGGCCGTTAAATTTATCACTGGGCAGGCTGGACCTCTTATAATTAATCAAGAGGCGATGTTTTTGGTAAACAGGCGGGGTTAAGATTTGCCGAGTTCCTTCTCTTTCTTTTAATCTTTCCGGGAATGTTCTAGTGTTAGGTTAACGAGAGAATTTATAGGATTTTCTTGTTTTAGTTGCTATATTTTACTCATTTTCGTTAATTACCAATGGGATGTCCATTTTGGTGTATACTTACATTTTGGAGAATCTCAGATTCTTGTTACTAGTTCCAGCAGGATATTTTCCATATAATTATGGAATTATTTAGTATGGGATGAGGGTTCATGTTAATTTTTGGTATTTATTATACGTAATATAGTAAGCTTTAACGCTTTTTAAAAGGTGGCTGCTTTCAGGCCCACTTAATATAATAGTCAGTGTTTTACCCTATTGTGTAGGTTGTGTCCTGTTTCAAGTAAGCTGTGCCTTAATTGAATAGCTCTTAAATATAAGGATTTGTTTGATTTCATAGTTGTATTTAAGGTAGAACTAATATTCTTTTTCTAAATAACCAGCTATCTCTAAGCTCGTTAGGCTTATCACTTCTACTTGAAAATCTTCCCACTCTATTGCGACAGAGACGGGTTAGCTCTTTTAGTTGTTTTGAAGTAGCTCGCTTAGTTTCGGGGGTGCAAACTAAAATTTCGTTTTGCTTGATTATACTAGCTGGACCATGATGCAAAAGGTACGAGCTAGAATCTCTGCTTTAATTTGTTTTAAATTTGTTTCATTTTTATTTCATCTTTCCCTTGCGGTACTATTTCTTAAGCTCTTAGATATTTTTTGATCGCCTCTACTATAAAAGTAAAATGTTTTATTTAAATTGAGTTGGGTGATGATAGTATGTAATTACTATAGGCTAGATTTTAGACTCAAAATGATCTGGGTTTAACAGATGTTTTCTCGGTGTAAGCGAGAGGCTTTAATTAAGCTACATTTTGTTATTCCAAGTACACTTTCCAGTATACTTACCATGTTACGACTTACCTCTTCTAAGGCGTGTTAGTGTGTTATAAAGCATATTTAAAACTATCGAAGAGGGTGACGGGCGGTTTGTACACGTCCCAGGGCCATGTTTAGTAGGACTCTCTATTTCCTACTTACTGCTAAATCCTCCTTCACGACTATATTTCATATAGTGTTTCGTTTGTTCTAATTTAGAAATTGTAGCCCATTACTTCCATTTCATTAGCTGCACCTTGACCTGACGTTGTGACGTTATAGTCCTTTAGCCTACTGGTGTTCGTTCATACGGTAAGCTTACGACGGAGGTATACAGGCTGAATGGCTAGAAATGGTTTGGTATATCGTGGATCATCGATTATAGAACAGGCTCCTCTAGTTGGATGGGACACCGTCAAGTCCTTTGGGTTTTAAGCTAAAGCTCGTAGTACCCTGGCGTTGTGGGTGTAAGTTAAATTTTACGGTTAGGCATAGTGGGGTATCTAATCCCAGTTTGTTTCCTAACTGTCGTGTATTCAAGGGGTTATATTAGAGTAACTTTCGTTTTTGGGTTTCTAAATGACAAGCTTTTCACAGCTAAGTTTAAATTTAACTCTAATTTTGCTTCTCCTCTAATCACGCTTAACGCCGGTCATTATCAATTTGAGCCCAACGGTTTAGCCGCGGCGGCTGGCACCGGATTGGCCGGCTCTCTTTTCTATAACTGATTCAAGCTGACGCTTATGAACAATTTTTATCACTGCTGAAGGCCTTTGTAGGTGTGGTAAGACTAGGTGTTGTGGGCAAGAGTTCTGTGCCTAATACCAGCTCCTTAGCCCGATTGGGAAAGGGCGTTTTCACAGGACTGCTGAGACTTGCATGTGTAAGTTTAGAAATAATTGATAGTAAAGCTAGGACCAAACTTATTACCCTTAGAACTTTTTAGGGTTCATCTTAGCGTTTTCAGCGCTATACTTTGAGGTTAAGCTATAAGAGTCAGAATATAGTTTAATTAAAATGTCGGCTTTGGGGGTCGAAGATGGAAGTTAAACTCTTCCTATTTTGATTTAAACAAGCTTTTACTTGGACTTGCACCAAGAAGTACTGGTGCCTAAGACCAGGGGAATTCTTTTTTCCTTTAAAAGCTGGGGATAACATTAATCCTGAGTAGATATTAGTCTACAATCTTTGGTTTACAAGACCAATGCTTTAATATTAAGCTATCAGGACGTTGGGATAGGGGGCTAATAGAGGTAGTTAAAGACAGAAGTCTTATTGTAGCTCAAAGTTGACATATGAGTAGGAAGAGTAATAAAAATTGTAGGTTACGGCAATAAAATTAGTGCTAATATCAGTGCCAGAATTAATGTGATAAATAATGTAGTTAAGTATAGTTTAATTATTCCTGATTGGGATAGTTGGGTATTTCGAAGTAAAGGTTTTTGTATATCAGTAATACTTGTTGCTTTATTTTTGAGAATAAAAGATTCGATAGTAGACAGGATTATTTGTCCTGCTGTGTTTAAGAAACTTTGACTTCATCATCGGTGGGTAATTTGGTTATAAATTGAAGGGTCTAGAAGTTTAGGGTTTATTGGCTTATGTGGCGTAGATGTTCATGTTTTTTTTGCTAGGTCATAGGCAAAGATAAATGCCGCAATGGTTACTATAAGAGCAACTATTTTGGTGCTGGTTGGCATAGTGTGGGTTACTGGGTTATCCGGAATAATTGAATAAAAGATTGTGGTTCCAGCAAAGATACTTCCATAGGCTAAGCGTAAAATAGGTTTTACGGCTTCTATATTGTCTCGTTCGTTGAATGCAATTGTTGGATTTGTGTGGCGTGTGAAGTTTATGGAAATAAAGTAAATCAGTCGTATACTGTAAACTGCTGTGAGTGCGGTTGCCGCAAGGGTTAATATAAGAGCTGCTGAGTTTACGTAGGAGATGCTTATTGATTCAATAATAGCGTCTTTAGAGTAAAAAGCTGATAAGAATGGGGTTCCTATGAGAGCAAAGGATCCAATTGAAAATGAGGTGGTTGTGATGGGTATTAGCTGTTGAAGTCCTCCTATTTTTCGAATATCTTGTTCATCATTTAGTGCATGAATAAATAATCCAGAACATAGGAATAATATAGCTTTAAAAAAGGCATGGGTACAAATATGGAAAAAGGCAAAATGTGCTTGGCCAATTCCAATGGCCACTATTATCAGGCCTAGTTGACTTGATGTAGAGTGGGCAATAATTTTTTTAATATCATTTTGTGCTAGGGCTGAGGTTGCGGCATAGAAGGTGGATAGAGCCCCTAAGCATAGACAGGTTGTTATAGCTGTCTGGTCTTGTACTAGGGCTGGAGAGATTCGAATTATTAAGAAAACACCAGCAACTACCATAGTGCTTGAATGCAGTAATGCTGATACTGGTGTAGGCCCTTCTATTGCTGCGGCAAGTCATGGGTGTAAGCCAAATTGAGCAGATTTGCTGGCTGCAGCACAGGTAAGGGCGATTAAAATTGCTGTTGGGGTAGAAGAAATTATGTAAGGGTTGGCTGTTATGAATACTTTTACGGATCAGCAGAATGCTATTAAAAATCCGATATCTCCAACTCGGTTGTATAGCACCGCTTGAATGGCTGCAATTGCAGCCTGATTTCGTCCGTGAAATCAGCCAATTAGGAGATAAGATATGATTCCAACTCCCTCTCACCCGATAAACAGAGTCAGCATATTTTTGGCTGATACTAGAATAATCATGGCTATAAGGAATATTGAGAGGTATTTAATAAAAGTATTTAGGTTTGGGTCAGATTTTATATATCAAATAGAAAATTCTAGGATACTTCATGATACAAAGAGGGCTACAGTCATAAATGTTAGTGAATATAGGTCAGATTGGACTATAACTGAGACTAATGTAAATCATGTGTAAGAGATATTTTCAGCTCATAAGTGAACAGAGCACTCTAAAGCTAAAAGAGCTAGGGAAATAAAAAAGGACAGCATTACTGCGATTTTTGTGGCTTTAGGAAAATTTTGGTTTTTGGGTCAAAGTAGGGGTGCTGTTAGTAACAAGAAAATTACGCACTGGTGGGCCATAAGGGGTGTTTTAGGAGTACTGTTGTACGTACGGAAATAACAAACTGCTCTTTTACATCATATCAGTAAGATATATAATACTAAATAGTAGATACACATAAAACATAATGCGTAGTATTGTAGCAGTGTGCGCCATGCTGATAGTATAAATACATTACACTATAGTACAGATATATTATACTAATGGTGTATGCATGCTATACTAATGGTATAAATACACTATATTAATGGTGTATGCATGCTATACTAATGGTATAAATACACTATATTATGGTATAAATACACTATATTAATGGTGTATGCATGCTGTACTAATGGTATAAATACACTATATTATGGTATATGTATGTTATACTACGTGTGTAAATATACTATAGTGTAGGTATTCTATATTAATAGTGCATATACTAAGTCTGCAGAGCAAGGGTTAGAGGGTTATTGCTCTGTGAACCCCCTATAAAAAGTTTTTTTAGTCCTTAGCCCCGGGGGGGGTGTTAAGGGTCGCTAGCTGACTTATTTATGGGGGGGGAAAGGGGGGGAAGGCCGAAAATTTTCAAATTTTTCAAAAATTAAAAAAACCGCAAAAGGGGGGAAATAATATTGTAGTAAAATTAATAACCTTTTAAAAATATGTCCGACTAGCATTAAGGTATGCTCGTTGGAGTTCAATCTAGTGGAGGACATCCAGAATAGCTGTTAGTCCCACCCGAATAATCATTGAAACGGCGGAGACGTTTCTTTAGACAGGAGCGGTGCACACTGCTGAGCATTTGACCTGTTCCACGGTTTTGGTATTACAACTCAGAGTGAAACCCCCTGTCCAATGTTGATGAGTTCTGTTTTACCCCCCCCTATACCAGAGGGACCTAGACTTCATACGTAGTCTGAGCTTAAACTAAAGGTCCCGACTCCCATAGAGAGAAATGTCTCTTAAAGGCACCGGGGTGTTCGTTAAGTCTTGTATGTATGCAAATCCGTTCTCCCCCAGATGCCTTCTGAAAAGTTCTAGTTGTTAGGCTTCGACCTCGGTCCGCTGGAGATTTACCAACTACCTAGTCTACATGCATAAGTTGAGTTGTCGAACGTTAGCTATGATGAGTGGTCTTGAGGTCCAATATATCAGGATATGTGAAAATAATATTCATGCGGTAAAGAAATTGAAGAGAATATTCATCCTGGGGAAAAAAGAATTTTTTCCTACATTTAGTAAATGTCCTAGGTAATGATCCATTATAGTTGATTTACAAGGTTAATTGAAGGGGATATTCATGGTCTTAAGCAAGTGAAGGCTTTACCTTAGTTATATGAATGATACATTCAGTGAAGTGTTAAAACATATATATATGAGTCTTAGGTTGTTGAATATTTCTTTATTCAGATTTTCTTGATGACATATATATTGTTGTATAATTGTATTTGAGTTAGCAGTTGGACTAAAATTGGAGAAGATACGGATGTCCTAAGGCAAGCGAAGGTCCGATCAAGTAGTCATAATATGAGCGGTAACCAATCATCTTGTATTGGGGTTTCATAATATGTGGGGGTATAAGATGCTGCATAAAACATCCCTCTTAGTGGAAAATATATGCTAGTGTTAATGGAGTGATGTATTCTTCAATTAGTGTTATATATCATTAATTTATATTTTTAAAACATTCATTTTATGTTCTCGGTACATTCATTAAATTTCTAAGAAGTGTAATGTTAGTCTTAGCCAACATTTAAGAATTATATATAGATGAATATGAATAATATGTATATTAAACATAGATATATGTTGACATAATATGAATGCTGATTAAACATAGATATATGTTGACATAATATGAATGCTGATTAAACATAGATATATGTTGACATAATATGAATGCTGATTAAACATAGATATATGTTGACATAATATGAATGCTGATTAAACATAGATATATGTTGACATAATATGAATGCTGATTAAACATAGATATATGTTGACATAATATGAATGCTGATTAAACATAGATATATGTTGACATAATATGAATGCTGATTAAACATAGATATATGTTGACATAATATGAATGCTGATTAAACATAGATATATGTTGACATAATATGAATGCTGATTAAACATAGATATATGTTGACATAATATGAATGCTGATTAAACATAGTATGTTTAATTAGCATACATATATATGTATTTATACATAGTATGAATGCTGATTAAACATAGTATGTTTAATTAGCATACATATATATGTATTTATACATAGTATGAATGCTGATTAAACATAGTATGTTTAATTAGCATACATATATATGTATTTATACATAGTATGATGCTGATTAAACATAGTATGTTTAATTAGCATACATATATATGTATTTATACATAGTATGAATGCTGATTAAACATAGTATGTTTAATTAGCATACATATATATGTATTTATACATAGTATGAATGCTGATTAAACATAGTATGTTTAATTAGCATACATATATATGTATTTATACATAGTATGAATGCTGATTAAACATAGTATGTTTAATTAGCATACATATATATGTATTTATACATAGTATGAATGCTGATTACTTTTGGCGGTATACGGATGAAATTTG